TCTACAAAAAGAATTTCATTATGTGAACCGAAAACTTAATATTGCTATCACAAGAATTGCAAAACCTTATGGAAACCCTAATATTCTTGCAGAATTTATAGCCGGACAATTAAAGAATAGAGTTTCATTTAGAAAAGCAATGAAAAAGGCCATTGAATTAACTGAACAAGCAGACACAAAAGGAATTCAAGTACAAATTGCAGGACGTATCGACGGAAAAGAAATTGCCCGTGTTGAATGGATCCGAGAGGGTAGGGTTCCCCTACAAACCATTCGAGCTAAAATTAATTATTGTTCCTATAGAGTCCGGACTATCTATGGGGTATTAGGCATCAAAATTTGGATTTTTATAGACAAAGAAGAGGACTAAGAAAAAGTACTAAGAAAACTTTCATTGTTTTTCCCTTCTATACATTGATTGAACAAAAAAAGGAAACCCGTTCATTCTTTTTCGGATCAATCAAACTAATTCTTAATTCTATAGGATTGAATAAAAAGTGGATTCACTTTGTGATAGAATTGCTATGCTTAGTGTGTGACTCGTTGGTTTTTTTAGGGTTAGGATTAAAAACCCGATAGTATGAAAACCAACTCATCACTTCGTATTATCTGGATCGAAAGAACCAGTCAAGATATGAATGATTTATCATATCTTTGTAGCAACTGAAATTTTTTTGAATAAACTTGAATTCTAAGTTTCAAGGAAAATACAGAAGAAAGGTGTGGATAAATGGAAGGGTGAGAGAAAGAGAGAAAAAAAATATCTATGATATAGAATTCCAATATGTAAGGTCTATGAGTCATCTCAGAAAAGACAGTGTAATAAAGCATCAATACTAAAACTAAATTCATTGATCCATAATGAAATATTCAATGAATTTTTCTTATATATTTTCTAAGAAAAAAAAGAGCTTCGAGCCAATAAAGACTAAGAAGGTTGACTCAAAAACAAATTGTGTTATGAGCTCCGTTCTACAATTCTGACCTAACCATTTAAGTACGAAGCGGTGGGAACGATGAGACCTGTGACTAAAAAAGATTTTATTGAACAAACGAATCTTACTCATTCACTAGTAGGGATGGCGAAATGAACCGGAAATCAATTCATCTATTCTGCGAAGTCACAAACAAGCGCTACGACCGAATATAGAGATTACAAATATAGAGATTACAAGAGTAAATATTCGCCCGCGAAAGCTTTTTTTCTTTGACTTGGTAAACTTGGATAAAGGACAAAAGAAACGAAAGATTTATTAGAACGTTAGAGAAAACTATTATTTAGTCAATTTTTTCGAAAAATGTTCGAATATCTACTCAAATTAATTGAAATTCAATTTCGAATCCTTTTATTCGTATTCGCGAGGAGCTGAATGAGAAGAAACTCTCATGTCCAGTTCTGTAGTAGAGATAGAATTCGGAAACAACTATCAACTATAACCCCAAAAGAACTAGATTCCGTAAACAACATAGAGGAAGAATGAAGGGAATATCTTATCGAGGTAATCATATTTGTTTCGGTAAATATGCTCTTCAAGCACTTGAACCCGCTTGGATCACATCTAGACAAATCGAAGCGGGTCGACGAGCAATGACACGAAATGCACGCCGCGGAGGAAAAATATGGGTCCGTATATTTCCAGACAAACCAGTTACAGTAAGACCTGCTGAAACACGTATGGGTTCGGGGAAAGGATCCCCTGAATATTGGGTAGCTGTTGTTAAACCGGGGCGAATACTATATGAAATGGGTGGAGTAAGCGAAAATATCGCTAGAAGGGCTATTTTAATAGCAGCATCCAAAATGCCTATACGAACTCAATTTATTATTTCGGTCGAAAAATGTAGAACCAACAGAAATGAGTTTTGGGAATGAAAGAAAATTGCAGGTTTCTTTTTTTGGACAAAAAATATCTCTTTTATTTTCTTCATCTTTTGCATTGGAAAAATAGACCAAAAAATTGATATGATTCAACCTCAGACCCATTTGAATGTAGCGGATAACAGCGGGGCTCGAGAATTGATGTGTATTCGAATCATAGGAGCTAGTAATCGTCGATATGCTCATACTGGTGACGTTATTGTTGCTGTGATCAAAGAAGCAGTACCAAATATGCTCCTAGAAAAATCCGAAGTAGTCAGAGCTGTGATTGTTCGTACCTGTAAAGAACTTAAACGTGACAGCGGTATGATAATACGATATGATGACAATGCTGCAGTTGTGATTGATCAAGAAGGAAATCCAAAGGGAACTCGAATTTTTGGTGCAATTCCCCGGGAATTAAGACAATTCAATTTTACTAAAATAGTTTCATTAGCTCCTGAGGTATTATAAAATAAGATCGTGATATCTTTGATTTATTTGACAGAAATAGATTAATAACTAAATAAATTCGTAGTATTATGTTTCACGTATACACCTTGAACAATTCATATTTCTAAACCAATAAAAACCGAAAAACATGTTGATTATATCCAATTTGAAAACACCAATCATCTTAGTTCATCATGGGTAGAGACACTATTTCTGAGATAATAACCTCCATACGAAATGCTGATATGGATAGAAAAAGAGTTGTTCGCATAGCATCTACTAATATTACCGAAAATATTGTTAAAATACTTTTCCGCGAAGGTTTTATCGAAAACGTCCGAAAACATCGAGAAAAAAACAAATATTTTTTGGTTTTAACCCTGCGACATAGAAGGAATAGGAAAAGACCCTATAGAAATTTTTTAAATTTAAAACAGATTAGTCGACCGGGTCTACGAATCTATTCCAACTCTCAACGAATTCCTAGAATTTTAGGTGGGATGGGAATTCTAATTCTTTCTACTTCTCGAGGTATAATGACAGACCGGGAGGCTCGACTAGAAGGAATCGGCGGAGAAATGTTGTGTTATATATGGTAATCCTTTTAATATCCAAATGGAATCCGAAACCTCTTCTTATTTGTAAAAAGAAGAAAGAGGATCAGTTGTCTAATATCCTTTCTTCTCCATTAGTTGATACTTCAGGGGGGCTTTACCTGGAATGAAAGAACAAAAATGGATTCATGAAGGTTTAATTACTGAATCACTTCCCAATGGCATGTTCCGGGTTCGCTTAGATAATGAAGATCTGGTTCTAGGTTATGTTTCAGGAAAGATCCGACGTAGTTTTATACGGATACTGCCGGGAGATAAAGTCAAAATTGAAGTAAGTCGTTATGATTCAACCAGAGGACGTATAATTTATCGACTCCGAAACAAGGAGTCGAAAGATTAGGTGCTTTTTATTCACTACGATTCGAGATGAAAAATTTCAAGAAACTTCTTTTCTACCAAAAAGTAGATTCCGAATTAAGATAAGGAATAAGAAATATGAAAATAAGAGCTTCCGTTCGTAAAATTTGTGAAAAATGTCGACTAATCCGCAGGCGGGGGCGCATTAGAATAATTTGTTCCAACCCGAGACATAAACAAAGACAAGGATAATCAGACTTGCTAAAGTACTCAATATACAAATAAAGAATCTCTTTTGACATGAAATGGATATATCCATATATTTCTGACTCATATTTATGAGATGATACAATATGGCAAAAGCTATACCGAGAACCAGTTCACGTAAGAATGTACGTATTGGTTCACGTAAGAGTGCACGTAGAATCCCAAAGGGAGTTATTCATGTTCAAGCAAGTTTCAATAACACCATCGTCACGGTTACAGATGTACGGGGTCGGGTGGTTTCCTGGTCCTCGGCCGGTACTTGTGGATTCAAGGGTACGAGAAGAGGGACACCCTTTGCCGCCCAAACAGCAGCAGCAAATGCTATTCGTACAGTAGTAGATCAAGGTATGCAACGAGCCGAAGTCATGATAAAAGGCCCCGGTCTCGGAAGAGACGCAGCATTACGAGCTATTCGTCGAAGTGGTATACTATTAACTTTTATACGGGATGTAACCCCTATGCCACATAATGGCTGTAGACCTCCGAAAAAAAGACGTGTGTAGAAATGAACAGTGAAGAAATTTCAAGAGAAACAAGAGAAATAAAAAATTCAATCAAATCCAAAAATATTACTATGGTTCGAGAGAAAGTAACAGTATCTACTCGGACACTACAGTGGAAGTGTGTTGAATCAAGAACAGATAGTAAATGTCTTTATTATGGGCGCTTTATTCTATCTCCACTTATGAAAGGACAAGCCGACACAATAGGCATTGCGATGCGAAGAGCTTTGCTTGGAGAAATAGAAGGAACATGTATCACACGTGTAAAATCTGAGAACGTCCCCCATGAATATTCTACTATAACGGGTATTCAAGAATCGGTCCATGAAATTTTCATAAATTTGAAAGAAATTGTATTGAGAAGTAATCTATACGGAACTTGTAACGCGTCTATTTCGGTCAGGGGTCCTGGCTATGTAACTGCTCAAGATATCATCTTACCACCTTATGTAGAAATCGTCGACAATACACAACATATAGCTAACTTGACAGAACCAATTCGTTTGTGTATTGAATTAGAAATCGAGAGAAATCGTGGCTATCTTATAAAAATGCCGCATAACTTGCAAGATGGGAGTTATCCTATAGATGCTGTATTCATGCCTGTTCGAAATGTGAATCATAGTATTCATTCATATGGGAATGGGAATCAAAAACAAGAAATACTCTTTCTCGAAATATGGACAAATGGGAGTTTAACTCCGAAAGAAGCACTTCATGAAGCCTCCCGGAATTTAATTGATTTATTTATTCCCTTTTTACAAAAGGAAGAAGAGAACTTACCTTTAGAGGACAATCAACACATGGTTCCTTTATCCCTTTTTTATTTTCACAATAAATTGGATAAACTCAGAAAAAACAAAAAAAAAATAGCAGTGAAATCGATTTTTATTGATCAATCCGAATTTTCTCCCAGGGTCTATAATTGCCTTAAAAGGTCCAATATATATACATTATCGGACCTTTTGAATAAGAGTCAAGAAGATCTTAGGAAAATTGAACATTTTT